GGACCTCCCCTTTCGGTGGATTGTCTCAAAGCAAGGGTTAATATTTGTTCTATTCTATTAGTAATAATGGAACAATTCTGTTCGTAGGAACAAAGAGAAGCAGATCTATTCTATACCCGATAAGTATCAATACGCAATGGAGGGTTCACTCCATTTTTTATGGGTGAATGCATCCATACTTGTTCATCATTCGAAGGACCTATTCGTAATAATTTTACTTTATTTATCCTATCTTCACTTAGCCAATTTATGGATAAAATTCAAATTTGATAAAGGCCAATACAATATTAATATTATGAAGACGACGACAATAAACCCGTTGTTACGTTTCCACATTAAAGTAAAATATAGTACTTATTTCTTTTATTTAATCAATGCCTATTGGTGTTCCAAAAGTACCTTTTCGAAGTCCCGGAGAGGAAGATGCATCTTGGGTTGACGTATAGTGCGACTTGTCAGATATATTGGGTCATACGGTAGTTCCCCGTTCTCTCCCCCGACCGAGATATCCTCTGTTTCGCCCAAGAAAAGTGGATTGAATTATCCAAAATTTGGAGCGCGAAATACAATTAGATCCATTTTGGGGAGGATCTGGATTAATATTATCAATTAGAAAAATTTATGGTTGGCTTGGCTGGACCAATAAAATGAAGTATCCAGGCTCCGTTTAGAAAAACCCAAGATTACTAGAAACTTATTTTTAAATAGGAGTGATCTCAAACAAAAACAAAGTGTTAATCAATTGAGTAACATGATGAATACGTTACTAGTGAAATAATAAAAAAAAGAAGTGGTATTGTGTTCAGTTGTCCTATATGCACAAATTGAAATTGGGCATACTTTTACCCGGAGTAGAGCATAAACCTAAAAGAATTGAAGAGGCCCATTCAGAAACAAGAAAATGAAATCGCGATTGTAATTTGATCTCGATGAAATAATACATCAATGAGAAGTTAGTTCGATAAGTTTAGTGAATTATTTTTATATTATAAAGAGTCCGCTATGAAAAAAAGAAGGGGACCAGAATCTATACATTGATTCTTTTTTTGCCATTTTTTGAGCCGTATGTATCAAAAGGTGCATGTACGGTTTCTACGGGATACAAATTTTATCCTAATCAACCGACTTTATCGAGAAAGATTACTTTTTTTAGGCCAAGAAGTTGATAGCGAGATCTCGAATCAACTTATTGGTCTTATGGTATATCTCAGTATAGAGGATGATACCAAAGATCTGTATTTGTTTATAAACTCTCCTGGCGGATGGGTAATACCCGGAGTAGCTATTTATGATACCATGCAATTTGTGGGACCGGATTTACATACAATATGCATGGGGTTAGCTGCTTCAATGGGATCCTTTATCCTGGTCGGAGGAGAAATTACCAAACGTTTAGCATTCCCTCACGCTTGGCGCCAATGAGTTTTTTATTTGAGAGAAAAAATAAGAAGACTATGCCTTCGCCATATGAAATAAGAATTTTAAGTAATAATAGCATGGCATTTCGAATTCGATATGAGAAAGTTAAATTCCATTTTCATTTTTCATTTGATTATATATCGAAAGAGTAGTATGAAATATAAAGGTATTCCCGATCTTAATCTTATCTATCGGGAGTCCATTTCAGCGTCACAAACTTTTTTTTGTCATGCCGGAAAGCTCTTAACACTATTTATGTTATGTAAAGGGTACAAAAAAAGAATATTTTTTTCCTCGTTTTATTTGATCGGATCAAAAAAAAAACTTTGGGATTGCTGAATCACGCACGAATAAATATGTAAAGCAACGGAACCATCATAGTATTTTTAAACTCCGCCGAAAGAAAGGGTGGTAATTGGAGCATTTGCCGATTCGGGTCTGGATAGATATAGATCCTATATTTTAATTTTATCTTTCTTCGACGGAAGAATAAATTAGTAAATTCCATTGTAGAGCCGTATGCAATGCGCAAAAATGCCTGTACGGTTGTTCAATTCTATCTTTTTCTTGTTATTCTCTATCCCCTCTCTTCACCTTATTGCGCGATGCGGGCGGGGTATAGGAACCTTTTTTATGTTATATTACCAGGGTAATGATCCATCAACCCGCCAGTTCTTTTTATGAGGCACAAACGGGAGAATTTATCCTGGAAGCGGAGGAACTGCTGAAACTGCGCGAAACCCTCACAAGGGTTTATGTACAAAGAACAGGCAAACCCTTATGGGTTGTATCCGAAGATATGGAACGGGATGTTTTTATGTCAGCAACAGAAGCCCAAGCTCATGGAATTATTGATCTTGTAGCAGCTGAATGAAAATCGCGGGGATTTCTCACAAATCCGCGATTTTATCGAGATTTTATTTATATTCTTTCTTACTCTTACCAGGTTTAGTAGATAATAGAATATTCTATTAAATAGAAATAATTCATAATCATCCGGTTAAGATTGATCTAAACCAACTCATTATGTATATGATTCCGCATGCCAACTATTAAACAACTTATTAGAAACACACGACAGCCAATCAGAAATGTCACAAAATCCCCAGCTCTTCGGGGATGTCCTCAGCGCCGAGGGACGTGTATTAGGGTGTATGTGTGACTCGTTCAGATCATGGGCAAAGGAAAGCATTTTTTTTTTTCAGTATCAATGATCGGTACCGGTGAATAGGATAGAATGGAATAACTCGATTCACTAGCTAAAAAGAAAAAAGATCTATTATCCTTCTATTGTGTATGAAATTTATGGTTTCCATTGGTGCAAATCCAATCACCTCAATTTAAGATGAAAAGCAATTCCCCATTGGTAGCAAATAGCTATCCATTAAGCGGGGGAAATCCTATTTTAAAAGCAGAAAAGTTGCGTTCCTACTCTTGCAAGAACGGACTAACAGGGTCAGCTACCCAGCTAATCTTCAGAATTAAATACCGTTACTATATAGATAGATCTCGTTGTGAAAGACCTATTATTGGAAATTCATAGGTAGAGCCAAGGGATGTGAACTGTACAAGTTACCAAATAAGATTGATTAAATTAAGGAAGGAGCTCCGGTGTATAGAGAGGGCCTTACCGTTTAAGAAGTAACCATAGAAACGATGGAACCACCATTTTTTTATCCATTTCTATTTACTACTTTAATTACTATGGTTTTGTTTTGATACCTAGTACCAGTATCAAAAACATTCTTATTTCGAGGTAAAATGCCTAGAAAAAGAAAAATGGTGGTCGGGAAGGTTATAGTAGCAAAAGCCATTCGAATTTTCATTTTATACATCGGAAGAACACGTTTTGTTATTAATAGACCGGGAAAGGGGAAAAGAATAGCTGAAAGAAAGGAAATCAATTAGTTATTCATCAAAGTTTCATTTATTCAATGACCAGAATTAAACGAGGATATATAGCTCGGAGACGTAGAACAAAAATGCGCTTATTTGCATCAAGCTTTCGGGGAGCTCATTCAAGACTTACTCGAACTATTACTCAACAGAAAATACGAGCTTTGGCTTCGGCTCATCGGGATAGAGATAGACAAAAAAGAGATTTTCGTCGTTTGTGGATCACTCGGATAAATGCAGCAATTCGTGATAATAAGGTATCCTATAGTTATAGTGGATTAATACATAATCTGTACAAGAGCCAATTGCTTCTTAATCGTAAAATACTTGCACAAATAGCTATCTTAAATAAGAATTGTCTTTATATGATTTCCAATGAGATCATAACATAAAAGAAAAGGATTGGAAAGAATCCACCGAAATAATTTAAACGGAGTTCCCCGGAGAATGAACTCCGGGAAGTAATTAGTATGAAAAAATAGAATAATATGATAAAGTCGTCAAAATAAGGAAACACGTTCCATAAAAAAAGATTCCTTTTTCTTCCCCGATTCTTTTTTTTCTTACGGCACGACAACCAAATCTGGATTCCGGGATTTTTTGAACAAAGCATCAATCCGCGTTTGAGTTCGGATTGGAATTTAGAATTTGGATTCCGTCGAAGAGTAAGCTAAGCCTATTTATTTCTGGTTCTCAAACTCTTTTTGGTTCTAAAACCAGCAGTTCTAGTGGTCGACTCGGTTTTTCAAATCGTTTCTCATTATTAAGAAAAGGTAACGAAGATAAAATACGAGCTTGTTTTATAGCAATAGTAATTAATCGTTGTTATTTCAGGGTCAATCTATTCATTTAATATTTTTCCGTGTTCACTAATAAATCGACTAATTAAACTCAGGTTTCTATAATCAATTCGATCCCCCGATTGGCTCGGGGGCAAACGCCTATGAAAAGGCCGTTTAGATTTAAGAAGAGGTCGTTTGGGTTTATCCATAGTTTGTTTATATTTAAATATATTCTATATAGAATATAGGTTATTTTTCTTGCTCCTTGGAAGGGTGACACACGGACGCTCGGCTCGACCTATTTCTTTATCTCCCCATGAATCGTATGCTTGTAACAAGAGGGGCAGAATTTTTTCAATTCCAATCGACTGGGCGTATTATGTCGATTCTTTTGAGTAATATATCTGGAAATACCCGTTGATTCTTTATTAATAACGTTTCGGGCACAACTGGTACATTCCAAAATAACCGTTACTCGGACATCTTTACTCTTGGCCATGAACCTCCTTTGGTTTTTGATTCACTCAATTCTTCTATTTTTTCGATCCGAAGCAAAGAAGAAGGAAAAAAAATAGAAGTAGCAAACTCGAAACCCAATCCAATTCTGAAGGATTTCGTTGCTAATATAATAGAATAGTAAATAAACTAATAAGTAATACAACGATTTCTAATTACAATACAGTATTTTAGTTAAGTATCTTGTATGATACTGTTGTCCTAGACCTACATTTCCGGTTTTGTTCTCACTATATTATGAATTTAATTCGAGCCCGAACCCGAGAGTTTCGTTGAGATTGAATCCACTTTTCTTCTTTCTTCCCTTATTCGAATTCGAAAACGGGGAGGTAATTGGTCACAGATATTTGATTGTATCTATAATCTTCTTCAATCCTTCTCACGTCAATAACTAGAATGAAAAAAAGGGGAACGTTAACGCATCCGGGAATAGACGATTGATCTCTATCAATAAACCTGCTAAAGACCCGAACCATAGAGCACTTAGTACCGGCGCCACAGAGAGATATGTTTTTAGATCTCGCATTGAAAATCCTCCTTCTTTCTTTATTGTAAGACATAATGATAATACATATATGATCAAATGCATATGTAATATGTAGTTAAGGTTAAGGACCGCTTGTATTTGTACGTGGAATCCCTAATTCAAATGGAAATGTATAACGATCTGATTCGATATATAAGATTTTTTTTCTTAAATATGTATAGAATATATAAATCTTTTATTATTTTATTAATATAATTATATATATGAATATATATGATATGAGATCGACAAGAAGAAATAGCAAGATAACAAGATAAATTGTATATCTATTAATGGAAGAAATAATGATATGGAAAACAAGATAGGGATTTCTCTACAATGACACTGTAGACCAATTGAAAGGGATGTAGCGCAGCTTGGTAGCGCGTTTGTTTTGGGTACAAAATGTCACGGGTTCAAATCCTGTCATCCCTACCGACTACTTCTCCTCTGAGCAGGATCCATTAAGATCGATAAAATTGGACATACAGAATCTTTCATTTTTTATTCCTTATATATTACTATATAATATCGATTTATATTGGGATTACAAAAAGAATCATATATAATCTGGAAGACGCTCTTAGTTCAGTTCGGTAGAACGCGGGTCTCCAAAACCCGATGTCGTAGGTTCAAATCCTACAGAGCGTGATTCCGTTCTTGTTAGGTCAAATTACACTGAAATTAGTTCAATGTAATTTGACCTCTTTCCTCCTTTCTTTAATCCACAGAGGGTCAGTCAAAAAAAGAGATGTTAATTAAAGATCCAACTGATCACCCCGTCTGTATTGTAAATATGCAGTTACGAATAATCCAGCCAAAGTAATAGGAATTAAACCTAACACGATTCCAAAAAGAAAAACTTCAATCATTTCAATTTGTTTGAAAGGGGAAAAGAGAGGTAATATTTATCCCTAAATGGAAATCCGAATTGCTCATGAATCTCAAACCTCAATGGACTAATAATTCGCAATTGACATGGTAAATAATTATAGAATCCAAAAGAAAGATTTCTTTTTATTTTATTAATTGTTCATTTCAAATAAGTCGTATTTTGCTCAGACCAATAAATAGAGTTGAGGTTATAGTTAAAGCCGCTAGTAGAAAACCGAAATAACTAGTTATAGTAAGCATGGGGGAGCTAAATGAAGTATTTTCTTTTTATACATATGTTTATAAGGCACTTACCTAAAGTTTCTTTTCTCTTTTTACAAGATACAAGAATAAACAAAAATACCAATTGAAAGTTTTTACCATTATAGACAGCACTAACAAAGATAGATTGACATAGGTAGAAAAAATAAATGGATTCATCATCTGTAACATCCACCCATCCCGCGATTCCGAATCAACAGATTAATTGGGCAACTCATAAGTAAACAAATAGAAATAATAAAATTATAATTAATAACCGTGTCATGTAACTTCATTCCAAAAAAGAAACTCTCTTTGAATGAATTATTTTGGAATAAACATCATAATTTGAATTTTAACTCATTAGATTCCGTAATAGGTTTAGTCACATAATATAATATCTTGCCTAAAATAAAGGGTATCGCACGAGCAGATCTCTCGAAAAACTCAAATCGTTATTTTGGTCCACCTAGATTCTAAAACTGGCGATTTCTATTATCTTGTCCTTTCTAGGTTCTACATCTACAGTCTTTCTATATTATAAAGCTCTGCCTAGGTCAAGAACGAGCCTTTCCTTTAGATATAATCTAATTCTAATACAAACAAGCATCACGAATTTTGATTATTATCATTTTTTTCGTCGAACATTATTTATTCTTCTCTTCTTAGCAGGGCTAATCAATAAAAACCCCTTACGAAAATAAAAGGAGATTTATGGATTTCGCCTATAATTGAATTTCCTTGCGGAAATCTGATAATCTCCTTCATGAATTATTAGAAACCAACTCTCGCTGGACTCCTGGTTTACCCGATCTTCAGTTTCTAGTCTAACGCCAATAATAGAGCGAGTTCTAGACGATAGGAATTGGGGGAATTTTCTATTGACCGGCACGTCAACAAGCAACAAAAAAGAAAAGAATAAATTATCTAGTGCTTCATTTCGGCACTGATTGAAATTGCATTGCTGTGTCAGAAGAAGGGTAGCTATACTGATTCGGTATACTCTAAAGACACCCTCGGTACAATGTTGACGATCTCACAAAGATTATATTTCGGCGAATTTCCATTTACCGATCTCATCTTTTACGGAATCGATCCCCCTTTGACTGTACAAGAATATGTGGAGCTCGGCATGTCTGGAAGCACAGGAGAACGTTCTTTTGCTGATATTATTACCAGTATTCGATACTGGGTCATTCATAGCATTACTATACCCTCTCTTTTCAT